ATTCAGGGTCTTTTATTCTACCAAAGCGTCGAATTTCTAAATTCTCATAGGGTCCCCCTGGAATTCCTTCCAGAGCCTGTTGGATAATTTTTATGGATTCTGTCATTTCACTGATTCGTACTAAATACCGAGCTAATGAATCCCCTTCTTTTTGCCATTGAATCTCCCAATCAAATTCGTCGTAAGACTCATAACGATCAATTTTACGAAGATCCCACTGTATTCCGGAAGCTCGTAGCATTGGGCCCGATAAACCCCAATTTAGTGCTTCTTCTGCGCCAATAATGCCTACGCCTTCAACTCGTTCTAAAAAAATAGGATTCCGCGTAATAAGCTTTTGATATTCAGCAACCCCGGTTAAAAAATAATCGCAAAAATCCAAACATTTATCTATCCAGCCATGAGGTAGATCAGCAGCTACCCCTCCGATACGAAAATAATTATGCATCATGCGCATACCGGTAGCAGCTTCGAACAAGTCATATATTAACTCTCGTTCTCGAAAAATATAGAAGAAAGGGGTCTGTGCCCCAATATCTGCCATAAAAGGGCCAAGCCATAACAAATGAGAAGCGATACGACTTAACTCCAACATAATAGCTCTGATATAGCTAGCCCTTTTAGGTACTTGAATATTGCCTAGCTGTTCGGGTCCATTTACGGTTATTGCTTCTGTGAACATAGTAGCTAAATAATCCCAACGTGTTACATAAGGCAAATATTGTATAATTGTTCGATTTTCCGCAATTTTCTCCATCCCTCTATGTAAATAACCCAGTATTGGTTCACAATCAATAACATTTTCACCATCGAGAGTAACAATCAGTCGAAGAACACCATGCATTGATGGGTGGTGAGGGCCCATATTGACTATCATGAGGTCTTTTCTTGTAGTTGGTGCAATCATAAGTTTTTTCCCGAGTCGTTCTTCCATGCATTGCTGAAAGTAAAAAGAAGTTCATCAAAATTTAAACGACTAAGCTCAAATGGTATCACGCTTCAAATTAACGAGTTTTTATCTCTCGAATATTTAACTCACTAATTAATTCTTTATAGCGTCTTCTATTTTTTTTTGACAAATAGGCTAGCAGTCGTTGGCGTTTTCCCAAAATTTTCCGCAAACCTCTCTGGGATGAAGAGTCTTTTTTGTGCAATTCCAAATGTGAAGTAAGTCTTCTTATCTTAGTGGTAAAACTGAATACTTGAAATTCAACAGACCCTCTGTTTTCTTCGTTTTCTTTTTGAGAAATAACCGAAATGAATGAATTTGTTACCATAAAAAAATCCCCTTTCCCTTTTTACAGATATGGATTTTATTGATCAGTAATAATAATGCCATTAATTGGAATCTGGTATATACAATAATCTAATCCAAATTTCTTTATGAACTCCTAATTTTCTGAATTCAAATCAATTAATCCAATTTCTAATTGGATTTAGATAGGGATAGAAAAGGATTGGTACATTTTCGCATCGAAGAATTTAGACCTAAAACAAAGAAGATTTTGTTGATTCATTTCGAGATCTAATCGAGACATTATTCATTTCCTATTGGATATTAGAATGAAATGTGAGACAAGACATGTGATCTATGTATTTGTTTGCTTTGATATACCCTATTATATATATAGGGTATAGAATATATAGAAAAAGTGTATTATCCACGAAATGTCAAAATTGCAATCGTGGATACAGATGTATTCTTAACATACTGAAACGACTGCCATTATTGGTATCAAACCAATAACGATTCATACAAGCTAAATCCTCTAATCGATAATTAGGCCAAAGAAAGAGCTTTAATTTCATTAATTGATTTTTCTCTCTATCAAAATGGTTACTGTCATGCGAAACTTGGCTGCTGTCTTTTACGTCCTTTGCATTCCAAAATACTGGATTTCTATCTTCACCATTTCTATTCTTTGAATTAAAACAACTTAGAATTTGCAACTTTCTACGACGTCTAAACGATAAAATATTTTCAGGAACAAGCAAATCCAAATGATTTTTGTCTCTATTTTCAGTTATTCTTTGGTGTGATGAAATAGTTTCATCAAAATTCTTCTTAGAAACATATCTTTGTTCTTGGTATTTTTGATTAGTTTGGTGCTTACTCTTATGAACCAATGAAATACCTATGGTTTGATACATAATAAATTGTGCATCGTTTTTTCCAAACAGACGAATGGGTTCTATAATCAATATTCCCTTTTTCATCAATTGGTTAAGAGTTAAATTCTTCTCAATCAGCATTATATCCAAACTCATTTCTCTATTTTGAATCAAGGGTATAGTAATTTGGGTTGGATCTATCAGTCTAAGCAGGAGACAATATACCTTGACATTATTGATCAGTCTTTGATTCAAAGTATCGTCCCATCTCAATTGAAAAAGCAAATAACGTTTCAGGAAGAAATCTAGTTCTGCTCTCGCGCTGCTTTTGTATTGTTTTTTCTTTTTCCCCTTTTTCATGTCTGATCTTGCATAATTTTCTTCACTATCTTTTTGTTGTGAGAGAACGGATCCAAGATTTCCTCGACTTGTGGGTTCTTTTTCTCCTTGATTTCGATGCTTTTTATTCGATGGTATCAAAAAACTTCCTTTTTGCTTTTGATTTATTTTTTTATTTTCACTACTATTTTCATTTTTATTCAAATTTGAAAGAAGTAATTTGCTTGGTATAAACCAAGGTTTCCTTTTATATGCATTATAAAGTAACACAAATTCTGGGAAGAACCAAGGTTCCAAATTCGCTATGTGACACTTTAGCATTTTTTCATTCATTCCCATCCAATCAAAAAATACTTTGTCGGAGTTTGGTGGATTGATTTCTGGAATCATAAGGTAAAAAAGATCTTTTTTAGGAATTATTTGAGTATTTTCATTCCCATTGCTGACCCAGGCCTCAATATCGCCTTTTTGTTTAAGATCAAAATTGAGAATGTTCCAATCAAAATATTTTCTATCGACCGTTTTTTCCATATATAGAATATGGACCTTTCCTAGATAATTATCGATAGGGATGTTCCTCAGTATATTTTCTTTATGCGTGTTATAAGAAATCTCTTGCTTCTTACGTCCTTGAAACGGAGATCTATAAAAAAAGTATTCCGTTTTATTTTCATAATTAAGAAATTTATATGATAAAAGATCATATTTATAGTATTTTTGCAAATTCTCTTTTCTTTTTTGATTAGATAATGAATATACTTCAATTTGTTTTTTTTTTTTGAAATCAATTAATTGGTCTTTTTCATATGAATGCCTTTTGCTAAAATTTTCCTTTTTAGCTATACGACGTTGATGAACTGTATTGCGCCATTTTTCTGGTATTAATCTATACCATCTGCTCTGAGATAAATTGTATTGATAATATCCTCTTAACCACTTTTTCCATTGATTCATTTCATAACTCGGAAGTTTCTTATCCCCTAATTTCGAATCAACCATTCCTTGTGTTTCAAAAGAATCCTTTATTTCAGGCGGGGGGATTCCTTGAGATTGAAGAACAGCTTTTAATTTATACGAGTTACTAACTTGGATTTGTGATAATTTGAAAAATACATATGCTTGTGACACGTAGGATAAGTCATAAAAAATAGGTGAATTTTTTTGACTATTACTAATATTATCAAGTGACTTTTTTATAGTCGAAATAAATGGAATTAGATTTTTCTTAATTTTATTAATTCTTTCTTGTTTTCTTTCATTATTGTAAATGGATTTATCAATAATTTTTTTTGTTGATTCAAGAAAAAGTTCTGTATTCATTCTGGGAATATTAATGATACATAAAAATATATCTGTGTAGATTCTTTCAATGAAAAATTTCAAAAAAAGAGGTAATTTAGAGATTAATTGAGCATTTCTTTTTTTGAATATTTGCCATTTTTCGAATCTTTTAGCATTATAACTTGTTTTTTTAAGACTAATATTATTTATTCTTGGAGTTACTTTTTTTTGCTCTTTTATAATTCTTTCTATTTGATTTCGAATTGTACTTGTTCTAGTAGTCAAATCCTTGATTTTTTTTTCTGTTAATGAATAATTTGTCCAATTCGTAGATGCAATTTCACTAAATGATTCGTGAATTAGCTGATTGCTTATTATAGAATCTTTTTCTTCTTTAATTTCACTTGATTCATATACTTCTCTTCCTGTTAATCGAAATAACAGAATTTTTGAAAGTTCTTTTATTATTCTTTTTATAAAAATAACACTTTCGATAACCCATTCTTTTGTTTCTTTTAAAACTTTTCGAAGTAATTTTATTTTTCTTTTAAAAACTATTAGAACTCGAGAAGACTTCTTTTTAAATTTTCCAATTTTTTTTTCAATTTCCTTAAAAATGGGTTTAAAAAAGGAAGGTCGTTTTCGGGGCGAACCAAAAGGAAGTTCAGTTTCCATTCCCCAAACTGTTAAAAAACAAAAATCATCTTTTTCTTTTTTCTTTTTCATTAAACCTTTCTTAGATGATCGTAATTTCGATTTGTGCCAGGGTTTCAGACGGAAAGGAAATAAGATTTTTATCTGAATACCGTCTGTCAACCAATTTTTCGGAAATTCTGTTTCGGATAATGGAACACCATTATAGGTACATTTAACATGCATCTCTCTATTCCATTCCTGTAAATCCTCAAACCATTCGGGAAATTGAAATAGGAACATGCGTCCACTATTTTTTGCAATTAGCAATGAAGGTAATACAATATATTTTCTAAAAATAGATTGAGTTAGTAACATGCAACCTCTTATTACTTGTGTAATTGGAATGGTATCCCAGGCCTCTGCTATCTGTATTCGCTCTTTCTCCGTTCTTTCCTTCGTCTCTTTTTCTTCTTCTCTTTTTCTTTCGTCTTCTGTATACTCTACAATTTTGAATGCTTCCCCTTTCCCCACCCAATTTCTAAAAATTACTTTAATCAGCCCGGAGATATCAAAAGAAAAAAAAGGGGATTTTTCTATTCTGTCCAAAAAAAGAGGGGAATGTGCGTTTGCTT